TTAACCCCCATTGCGTATTGATACTTATCGGGTATAGAATAGATCTGCTTCTCTTTTTCTTCTTCTGAACCAGATTCTTGTATTATTAGTAAACTAATCGAACAAAGCGTAATCTTTTCTCCGAAATAATCCACCGAGGGGGGAGGTACGTAGTCTATTCTAATGCAATAAAGTTACATAGTGTCTATTTTTCGTTGAGAAAGGGGTATTTCCATGGGTTTGCCTTGGTATCGTGTTCATACTGTCGTATTGAATGATCCTGGTCGTTTGCTTTCTGTTCATATAATGCACACAGCCCTGGTTGCGGGTTGGGCCGGTTCGATGGCTCTATATGAATTAGCAGTTTTTGATCCTTCTGACCCCGTTCTTGATCCAATGTGGCGACAGGGTATGTTCGTTATCCCCTTCATGACTCGTTTAGGAATAACCAATTCATGGGGCGGTTGGAGTATTACAGGGATTACTATAAGCAAAACAGGTCTTTGGAGTTACGAAGGTGTAGCCGGAGCGCATATTGTGTTTTCTGGTTTGTGCTTCTTGGCAGCTATCTGGCATTGGGTGTATTGGGATCTGGAAATTTTTTGTGATGAGCGCACAGGAAAACCTTCTTTGGATTTGCCCAAGATCTTTGGAATTCATTTATTTCTCGCAGGAGTGGCTTGCTTTGGTTTTGGCGCATTTCATGTAACAGGATTGTATGGTCCTGGAATATGGGTGTCCGATCCTTATGGGCTAACTGGAAAGGTACAACCTGTAAATCCAGCATGGGGTGTGGAAGGTTTTGATCCTTTTGTTCCAGGAGGAGTAGCCTCTCATCATATTGCAGCGGGGACATTGGGCATATTAGCGGGCTTATTCCATCTTAGTGTTCGCCCGCCCCAGCGTTTATACAAAGGATTACGTATGGGAAATATTGAAACCGTCCTTTCTAGTAGTATCGCTGCTGTCTTTTTTGCGGCTTTTGTTGTTGCTGGAACTATGTGGTATGGGTCATCAACTACTCCCATCGAATTATTTGGTCCTACTCGTTATCAATGGGATCAGGGATACTTCCAGCAAGAAATATACCGAAGGGTTAGTGCTGGGTTAGCCGAAAATCAAACGTTATCCGAAGCTTGGTCTAAAATTCCCGAAAAATTGGCTTTTTATGATTACATTGGCAATAATCCGGCAAAAGGGGGATTATTCAGAGCGGGTTCAATGGACAACGGGGATGGAATAGCCGTTGGGTGGTTAGGACACCCTATCTTTAGAGATAAAGAAGGGCGCGAACTTTTTGTACGTCGTATGCCTACTTTTTTTGAAACATTTCCGGTTGTTTTGGTAGACGGAGATGGAATTGTTAGAGCCGATGTCCCTTTTAGAAGGGCAGAATCAAAGTATAGTGTTGAACAAGTAGGTGTAACTGTTGAGTTCTATGGTGGTGAACTCAATGGAGTAAGTTATAGTGATCCTGCTACTGTGAAAAAATATGCTAGGCGTGCTCAATTGGGTGAAATTTTTGAATTAGATCGTGCTACTTTGAAATCTGATGGTGTTTTTCGTAGCAGTCCAAGAGGTTGGTTTACTTTTGGGCATGCTTCGTTTGCTCTGCTCTTCTTCTTCGGGCACATTTGGCATGGTGCTAGAACCCTGTTCAGAGATGTTTTTGCTGGTATTGATCCGGATTTAGATGCTCAAGTAGAATTTGGAGCATTCCAAAAACTTGGAGATCCAACTACAAGAAGACAAGTAGTTTGATTCAAGATTGCTTTGTTATTTTTGCTTCTATTTTTTATTTTCTGTTTGTGATTTGACATAGGCTTAGGACGCTAAAAAATATTGATTTCAATCACTGTCTTTTTTTTACCCTTGTTCTTTCTTTATCCAGGAGATGATCCAACAAAATAAACAGACATGGAAGCTATAATTGTAAACCACAATCAAATTTATGGAAGCATTGGTTTATACATTCCTCTTAGTATCGACTCTAGGGATAATTTTTTTCGCTATCTTTTTTCGAGAACCGCCTAAAGTTCCAACTAAAAAAATGAAATGATTTTTCATTATCTCAGTTGACGTAATGAGCCCCAAAATAGAATATTTTGGGGCTCATTACGTCAATCATTACTTCAACTAGTCCCCGTGTTCCTCAAATGGATCTCTTAGTTGTTGAGAGGGTTGCCCAAAGGCAGTATATAAGGCGTACCCAGTAAAACTTACAAGTAAACCAGATATAGAAATAGCGACTAGGGTTGCTGGTTCCATTATTATATATATATAATTTCAAGACCACAATGGATCTATGATAATATCGTTTATTTACAACGGAATAGTATACAAAGTCAACAGATCCCACTGAATGCAAAATAAGATTTATTATGGCTACACAAACTGTTGAGGGTAGTTCTAGATCTGGTCCAAGGCGAACTGTTATAGGGGATTTTTTGAAACCATTGAATTCGGAATATGGTAAAGTAGCCCCTGGGTGGGGAACGACTCCTTTGATGGGTATCGCAATGGCTCTATTTGCGGTATTCCTATCTATTATTTTGGAGATTTATAATTCTTCCGTTTTACTGGATGGAATTGCGATGAATTAGATTCACAAGAACCGCGAAGTCCGAGTTTTTCAATACAAATACAAAAAAAGTGAATAGGTCTCGTATTTTAGCTCATTTTGCTTTGGCAGTTCGACCGCAAAATTGATTTTTTTCTGTATTTCCGGAATATGAGTGTGCGACTTGTTATAATTGATCCTATTGATAGTACAGAAAAGGGATCTGTCGTCTTGATAGAGATAGTTTTACCCCGTCGAATATTCATTTGAGTATCTGGAGCACGGAATATATGAAATAGATCACGAAGTGTTCGAACTATGATTCATACTTAATATTCAAATCTCGCGGCCGGAATCAAAAAAAATTTCAAAATGAATTCTATTCTAAATAGAAAGATTTTTTCTTCTTTCAAACTCTCATTTCCTTATATTATTTATTTTGATCAAAAGACAAAGCTTTCTTTCTATTGTTATATCTGTTCTATCTAATCATTGAATAAGTTGATGATCCAATGATTCTTACTCAGGGAATCTTTGTGCTTAGTTTGAGGGTTTTATTGAATTATCGTGGTTCTAGTATGAATCTGGGGTTTCAATTGATTCATAGGGTCTTAACGAGAGAATTCCTATCAATAATAAAGAAAACAAGCAAAAAATCATATTCAAATAATAAATCAAAGCAAAGAAAAAGAAATTAGGTGGGTAAATAGAAGATTCAAGAGGCCTGGAATGATCAATATAAAGACGAATGTGCCGGCTTGAGTTTTTGGCATTCTAATTACAAAGAAAAGAAGAGCTTTTCTATTTTTTTTTACTCGTTTGTATCTTTTCTTTAGATAAGATAAGATTGAATGAAAGGATTAAAAAGTTTCAAACTTTCTATTCTCTCTCCCTTTTTTTCAGCCAGTATTTGGGTGTTTTTGTTTGAGCCGTACGAGATGAAATTCTCATATACGGTTCTAAGAGGGGGAGTCCTCGTTCTTGGTTTACCTATCTCAATAAAGTCTATGATTGGTTCGAAGAACGCCTCGAGATTCAGGCGATTGCAGATGATATAACTAGTAAATATGTTCCTCCTCATGTTAACATATTTTATTGTCTAGGAGGAATTACGCTTACTTGTTTTTTAGTACAAGTAGCTACAGGGTTTGCTATGACTTTTTACTATCGTCCGACCGTGACGGAGGCCTTTGCTTCTGTTCAATACATAATGACTGAAGCTAACTTTGGTTGGTTAATCCGATCGGTTCATCGATGGTCGGCAAGTATGATGGTCTTAATGATGATCCTGCACGTATTTCGTGTTTATCTCACTGGTGGTTTTAAAAAACCTCGGGAATTAACTTGGATTACAGGCGTGGTTCTGGCTGTATTGACTGCATCTTTTGGTGTAACAGGTTATTCTCTACCTCGGGACCAAATTGGCTATTGGGCAGTTAAAATTGTAACAGGCGTACCGGAAGCTATTCCGGTAATAGGATCGCCTTTGGTAGAGTTATTACGTGGAAGTGCTAGTGTAGGACAATCCACTTTGACCCGTTTTTATAGTTTACACACTTTTGTATTACCTCTTCTTACTGCCGTATTTATGTTAATGCATTTCCTAATGATACGTAAGCAAGGCATTTCTGGTCCTTTATAGAGAATATAGATCAGATCATAGAGATTTGGAATTCATTATTTATCTTATTAGTTTGAGGAGGAACATATAGTATTTCATTGCTACAAATATGGATTATTAAAACAAAAATAAGACATGTACTTGGATATTTCCTTTCAACTATCCACTATTCTATTATTTATTTGACATGAATGGTTGGGGGGAATTCTCCGAAGAGAAAGTGGATTATGGGAGTGTGTGACTTGAACTATTGATTGGGGCCGTGCAGAAATATTTCTTTCTCTGCTACATTAGAATTCACAACCAAATGTGTCTTTGTTCCACCCACCGCGTAAGCTCCCTACCATACAAAGGATAGGCTGGTTCGCTTGAAGAGAATCTTTTCTATGATCAGACCCGACCGATGTCTTGCATGAACGGGCTCCGTAAGATCCAGCAGAATAAGGAATTTGGCCTAATAAAAATTCATATGTTTTGGCTTTTTTTTTACTTTTTTTCTTACATAGTACGGAAATGCATTCATTTCCTATGCATCGACCTGATTTATTATACTATTGGAGTGAAACAGGGGATCTAAAGAAGAGCAAAGGCTAGACTATATTAGTAACAAGTAAATCCTTTGTATGTGAAAAATCTTGATCTTTTTTGGGGATCAGGGCGAATCACAAGCAAGATGTGAGACAACCCAGAAAGCACTTGATCATAATCCACTTTGTAAGCCAAGCCTACTTGGGTATTGAGCATTTATTTACCTGTAAGAATTGAATTCCTTGGAATGTATAGTTTCCAATTTGTAAACTGGAATCAGGTAACTTTTTACTTAACTTAAATATTATATAG